ATCAGAAGAGTTGGCATATATAGATTTAATCGAGATCTATACAACCGTACACTATTTTCTTCATTGTTAAAGACAGACAGTCTCCGGGCGAATATGAAGCGCCTGGGTACAGGTGGAATGAAAGAGAATTTCGAATCCGCTTTATATACGAACAAAAAAGCTATAAGTCAGATCAAGTAAGTCAGAATATTCATTACAATATTCTCGGGACCTATCGTATATAAATAAATAAATGAAAATCGTATATAAAGAAATTCGAAATAAAGAAATATATCTCTATCTTATACTTAGGAGACGAACAAGGAAGCTATAAGTCAGAATATTCATTACATTACAATATTAATCTATATATATACAATAAGATAGAGAATCAGATATTTCTATAGACGTAGTAGAGGGTCCCATTAGCATGCATCCAGTAGGAATTGAACCTACGAACTCTCCAATTATGAGTTGGGCGCTTTAACCATTCAGCCATGGATGCTTAGTAGAGATCCTCGTACATGGTGAATAACCAAATTCCAATTGAAATGAAATCTGTATATTAATATTTCTATAGGGCGATTAGATTCGAATCCATATTATTTAAGAATCTATTATAATAAGATATACGATCGATCATATACTTGACAATTTCTATCTAAAAAGTTTAGATTCTTTTTTTTATAAAAAAAGAAATCGAATTGATTCTAATAAGATATATCATCGATCATATAGTTGACAATTTCTATCTAAAAAGTTTAGATTATTATTGTTATAAAAAAAGAAATCGAATTGATTCTAATAAGATATATCATCGATCATATAGTTGACAATTTCTATCTAAAAAGTTTAGATTATTATTGTTATAAAAAAAGAAATCGAATTGATTCTAATAAGATATATCATCGATCATATAATTGACAATTTCTATCTAAAAAGTTTAGATTATTATTGTTATAAAAAAAGAAATCGAATTGATTCTAATAAGATATATCATCGATCATATACTTGACAATCACTATATATTCAAGTTAGAATATATTCTTTTCAATAAAAAATATTTTAAGTGGATTGGAGGGACCACTATGAGAATTTTCGTTATACAAAGGCGTATTTTACAAATACGCCCAATCTCACAGATTTTGATTCTTCTGGCTTTTTTCTGTTTTTTCCGTATATCGTGGGTTTCACTAAAGAAAACAATTTGCCGTCTTATTGTGTTCGGGAAAGAGGATCCACGATATATCCCTCTTCGCAAATTAGGCTTATCTAAAAGAGTAGCTGATGTACTTATTCATAAAGAAAGGCTAATTTCTCTTAATCCATTAATAATAGTGGTAATCTACGCTCGCGAGGACCTCCTAGAAATAGAAGATTTGGACGAGAAAGAGAAAAAAGAAATTGTCAGAAAAATAGACGAATTTTTTAATAATTCTTGGGCTTTAACGGCCTTATTCTATTGTAACTTTGATAAACTGAAAGTGAAACCGTGGTGGTATAGGTTGATAGTCTATATCTCTAGAAAAAGAAAAGAGAAAAGACCCGGCTTTTTTCTTTATTTCAGAATTGAAGTTATCTACCCGAATAACTAGTTTCCTCATGGAAGAAAAGATCTATACTATCGAGGATCTTCTAATCATTATAAAAGATACTCACAGTTCCAAGTGGAAGAGACTTCTACAATCAGAAGATTTCGAATATTTGAAATATTTGGATTTCATCGAGATCTATGGAACCATACACTATTTTCTTCATTGTTAAAGACAGACAATCTCCGGGCGAATATAAAGGGCCTGGGTACAGGTGGAATGAAAGAGAATTTCGAATCCGCTTTATATGCGAACAAAAAAGCTATAAGTCGGGTCAAGTAAGTCAGAATATTCATTACAATATTCTGCTGAATCCATTTCTTTTTCTAGGCCTGCCACTTTATCTTTTCTTTTTTAATGCGGTCTGATTTCTCATGTTACGGCTTAGTATTATGTCTTTCAACTATTCGTTTCATGTTAGTAAGTATTTATTTATACTTTTAAAAAGAAAATTTTCGTGAACCCGAAAAGAACCCTTCCTATTCTATGCAAAACAAAAATTTACTTTACTTTTACTTACCTAATACTTATGCGACTAAATTCAAATTCAGTGCCATTGATAAGACCGCGCTTGGTAATTTCTTTACCATGGCTCCCTTCCCTCGTTTTTCTATTTTATTAGGTTACAAAAAACGTATTAAATCGAGGGATACAAGAATCTCCGCGAATTTCGATAATTGGGATAATGCCGGGGGGTGGGATGCCCAGGAAGACCCTAGGTGGGATGACTGTGGGTGGCATGCCGGTGATGACGATGATCATGAAAGTCAAAATGAAAAAGAAAATGATCAAGAAAGTGATAATAATCCAGACAATAGAGAAAGGGATCTACTTAACAGACGCATAATTCGATTACTGATCGTTCTATTTATGAAGCCACCCCTTTCGGGAGAACAAAGCAACAGCAACTTATTCGACAAAGTTGAGAATCTAGTTTCTGAAGTCGAAGAAAAAATAAACTTGTTCTTGTTCTTGCAAAAAGGCGACTTACAAAAAGAAAGAATGGCCTTCAACAAGGTAAAAGCCTACCTCAAAGAAATAGAGGAAAAAATGGATTTGGAAGAATCCTTAGGCGTAGAAGAAGGATTCGACTGGTGGGAAACAGACGATTACATTTTTGAACGAGAAAAAGGCGACTTCGAAGAAGAATCCGAATGGGAATTTTTTTCCGATTAATAAGAAAAAGGAATCGACTACGAAATTTTAATTTCGTAGTCGATTGCGATTTTAATGGAACGAAAAAAAAAAAAATAAAAATAAAGTCAATAAAAAAAGAAGGCGAGTAGAAAAACTTATTAGATACCAGAGTCAATGGTATCTAATAAGTTCTACCTACTATTGGATTTGAACCAATGACTCCCGCCGTATGAAAGCAATACTCTACCTACTATTGGATTTGAACCAATGACTCCCGCCGTATGAAAGCAATACTCTAACCACTGAGTTAAGTAGGCCATTTCTCATCCCAAAGAGAACCAAACCAAACGGGACCTATCGTATATAAATAAATGAAAATCGTATATAAAGAAATTCGAAATAAAGAAATATATCTCTATCTTATACTTAGGAGACGAACAAGGAAGCTATAAGTCAGAATATTCATTACATTACAATATTAATCTATATATATACAATAAGATAGAGAATCAGATATTTCTATAGACGTAGTAGAGGGTCCCATTAGCATGCATCCAGTAGGAATTGAACCTACGAACTCTCCAATTATGAGTTGGGCGCTTTAACCATTCAGCCATGGATGCTTAGTAGAGATCCTCGTACATGGTGAATAACCAAATTCCAATTGAAATGAAATCTGTATATTAATATTTCTATAGGGCGATTAGATTCGAATCCATATTATTTAAGAATCTATTATAATAAGATATACGATCGATCATATACTTGACAATTTCTATCTAAAAAGTTTAGATTCTTTTTTTTATAAAAAAAGAAATCGAATTGATTCTAATAAGATATATCATCGATCATATAGTTGACAATTTCTATCTAAAAAGTTTAGATTATTATTGTTATAAAAAAAGAAATCGAATTGATTCTAATAAGATATATCATCGATCATATAGTTGACAATTTCTATCTAAAAAGTTTAGATTATTATTGTTATAAAAAAAGAAATCGAATTGATTCTAATAAGATATATCATCGATCATATACTTGACAATCACTATATATTCAAGTTAGAATATATTCTTTATCAATAAAAAATATTTTAAGTGGATTGGAGGGACCACTATGAGAATTTTGGTTATACAAGGGCGTATTTTACAAATACGCCCAATCTCACAGATTTTTCTTTTTCTGGCTTTTTTCTGTTTTTTCCGTATATTGTGGGTTTCACTAAAGAAAACAATTTGCCGTCTTATTGTGTTCGGGAAAGAGGATCCACGATATATCCCTCTTCGCAAATTAGGCTTATCTAAAAGAGTAGCTGATGTACTTATTAAAAAAGAAGAACTAATTTCTCTTAATCTATTAATAACGGTGGTAATCTACGATCGCGAGTACCTCCTAGAAATAGAAGATTTGGACAAGAAAGAAAAAGAAGAAATTTTCAGAAAAATAGACGAATTTATTAATAATTCATGGGCTTTAACGGCCTTATTCTATTGTAACTTTGATAAACTGAACCTGAAACCGTGGTGGTATAGGTTGATAGTCTATATCTCTAGAAAAAGAAAAGACCCGGCTTTTTTCTTTATTTCAGAATTGAAGTTATCTACCCGAATAACTCGTTTTTTCATGGAAGAAAAGATCTATACTATCGAGGATCTTCTAATCATTATAAAAGATACTCACAGTTCCAAGTGGAAGAGACTTCTACAATCAGAAGATTTCGAATATTTGGCATATTTCGATTTCCTCGAGATCTATGGAACCATACACTATTTTCTTCATTGTTAAAGACAGACAGTCTCCGGGCGCTTCATATTCGCCCGGGTACAGGTGGAATGAAAGAGAATTTCGAATCCGCTTTATATGCGAACAAAAAAGCTATAAGTCGGGTCAAGTAAGTCAGAATATTCATTACAATATTCTGCTGAATCCATTTCTTTTTCTAGGCCTGCCACCTTATCTTTTCTTTTTTAATGCGGTCTGATTTCTCATGTTACGGCTTAGTATTATGTCTTTCAACTATTCGTTTCACGTTAGTAAGTATTTATTTATACTTTACTTTTAAAAAGAAAATTTTCGTGAACCCAAAAAGAACCCTTCCTATTCTATGCAAAACAAAAATTTACTTTATCTTTATTTAACTAATACTTATGCGACTAAATTCAAATTCAGTGCCATTGATAAGACCGCGCTTGGTAATTTCTTTACCATGGCTCCCTTCCCTCGTTTTTCTATTTTATTAGGTTACAAAAAACGTATTAAATCGAGGGATACAAGAATCTCCGCGAATTTCGATAATTGGGATAATGCCGGGGGTGGGATGCCCAGGAAGACCCTAGGTGGGATGACTGTGGGTGGCATGCCGGTGATGACGATGATCATGAAAGTCAAAATGAAAAAGAAAATGATCAAGAAAGTGATAATAATCCAGACAATAGAGAAAGGGATCTACTTAACAGACGCATAATTCGATTACTGATCGTTCTATTTATGAAGCCACCCCTTTCGGGAGAACAAAGCAACAGCAACTTATTCGACAAAGTTGAGAATCTAGTTTCTGAAGTCGAAGAAAAAATAAACTTGTTCTTGTTCTTGCAAAAAGGCGACTTACAAAAAGAAAGAATGGCCTTCAACAAGGTAAAAGCCTACCTCAAAGAAATAGAGGAAAAAATGGATTTGGAAGAATCCTTAGACGTAGAAGAAGGATTCGACTGGTGGGAAACAGACGATTACATTTTTGAACGAGAAAAAGGCGACTTCGAAGAAGAATCCGAATGGGAATTTTTTTCCGATTAGTAAGAAAAAGGAATCGACTACGAAATTAAAATTTCGTAGTCGATTGCGATTTTAATGGAACGAAAAAAAAAAAAAAAAAAAATAAAGTCAATAAAAAAAGAAGTTGGGAAATATTTCATGTTATTTAGTAAACAGAATAGAATTATAATCAAAAAAAATAAAACATGGATACTAAAAATCCAATTAGTTGTGTTCCTGGCGATTCTGGTATTGAAGAAAAAAAAGAAGGAAAACTTCTTCAACAAATTGATACTGTTTTGGATATCGGTTTTCCGCCAGACAAGATGCCTAAGGTTTTGAACGCCTTAATTATAAAGGAAAGCTACCCCGGTGGGGTAGGTTATACTTATGTCATTTGCGAAGTCCAGCGTATCCTTGAAAATAATCGAGTTCTCGCTAAAATTTTAATGTCTGCTGGGAAAGAAGGTACTTTAAGGGAAGGGATGGAAGTGTTAGATACAAAAAGTCCTCTAAGTGCTCTGAAAGGTAGAACTGAAACGTTTGAAGGTAGCAGCACAACCATGTACATTGGGGAGATTCGCAATCCGGGTTTAGTTAACTGGCAAAAGAAACCACTGGGTAAATTTGACAAATTTATAATTATCTTCATTTTGGCTCAATTCTTTGTCCTAGTCTGTAAAGGAGGGCTAAGATAAATGAAATTACCCAATTTAGCAAAAAATAGAATAATAGAAACTCTTTCTACCGGTAAGTAAACAATTAGAAATTCATGGAAAGTTACAATCCCCACCGCGGAATAGTGCACCTACACGCCTTCGTCGACGTTGTTTTTCGACCGGAAGAGCGAGAGCTAACTATCGAGACTTTGGACTATCCAGACACATACTTCGTGAAATGGTTCACGCATGTTTGTTGCCAGGGGCAACAAGATCAAGTTGGTAAGGATTAAAATATCCCTTCATTTCTATGATCATCGATCATAGAGGGCCCCTTGACTATGTCTGTATAAATAAGTTATTTAATTCATTCGAATTTCATTTAAAATTCGAATGGCTGTTCAATCGAAAAAAAAAAAAAAAAAAAAAAAAAAAAAAAAAAGGGTATTTTTTATGACGCAAAATAGTTACCAAAATGATGATCCAGTAAGAGTAGAAAAAAACGTCGGATATGTGGTTAAAATGATTGGTCCAGCCCTAGAAATCGACTTTCCGTCGGGCAAGATGCCAAAGCTTTATAACGCTCTGGTAGTTGAAGGTATAGATAATAACGGGTTACCAATTACTGCGCGATGCCAGGTAATAGCATTCCTAAAAGGCACTAATCGAGTTCTAGCTGATGCTCCTTCATATCGTCATATAACGGTGGGAATGAAAGCAATTGACACGGAAACTTCTTTCTATAATGAAGAGGAGCTAGTAGAGGCTATTTACGACGCAATGCCCCTGACCGTAGTAAAGGGTACACCCCCTTATTTCGGTTTCGATAACCGTGCATTATGCAAACCGATTATGGGTGGTGTTGAAAGTCGGATAATCTGGTGCGCGTTATTACTCTACTACGCGATCCAGTTCTTTAGACGCCGATAATCCGAAATTCGGTTTCGTAGGCGTTTACCCCCGATTCAATCGGGGGATCGAATTGATTATAGAAACATGAGTGTAATTAATCGATTTATTAGTCAACAAGGAAAAATATTATCTAGACGAGTGAATAGATTGAATAGATTGATAGACGAGTGAATAGATTGACCTTGAAACAACAACGATTAATTACTATTGCTATAAAACAAGCTCGTATTTTATCTTCCTTAACTTATAATGAAAATTATAGCCGGAATAGTTATACAATAATCAAGGGGAATTCTGGGTAAAACTTGTTCCTACCGACTGAACAAATGATTATTCATGATTCCATACCGGCTTCAAATTAGAGAAATGTTATGGTAAAACTTCGTTTGAAACGATATGGTAGAAAGCAACGTGCGACTTGAAGGACACGGTCCGTTGTGGATTTTTACACCCACCACTTTATAAAAGAATGAAGGTGCTCTTGGCTCGACATCGGTTGTTCTGTTCCACTAGAACCTCTCCTTTATTTTTTTTTTGGGGGGGTTGTAATGTAAATAGTCTATGATGAAGCTCGAGTAGAAAGTATTGATTCATTTCTCAGGGGCAAGGATCTAGGGTTAATGCCAATCAATAAATTGGAACAACTTCGTAAGTATATTTTCGATATGGAAAGGGTTCCAATCGAAAAGGAAAGTTTCTTAGAATTGACAAAACTCTTTCGATACAAAATGTATCGCGTGGAAATCAACCGTTTGTATGATTCTTTGATAAAAGATAGAAAGAAATCACAAAAAAAGGTAGGTTGCTGCCATTTTGAAAGGATTAAAAATCACCGAAGTTATGTGTAAACCCAATGATTTAAAACAAAGAAAAGATAAAGGATCCCAGAACAAGGAAACACCCTTTCAATTGTCTCAATAACTAGACCAGAAAAAAATCCAATACAAATAGATTTGTAAACGAGACAAACAAAAAGGAAAGGGGTTTAAAGACCACTCAAAAAATGAAATGCCTAAAGATTTTCCTTTGAGCTATTTGAGAGTTATTCAACTTGAGTTATGAGTACGAATGGTTTTTTTTGTTTTCAGGAACGAAGAATAAAAAAGGACTTCAATCATAATCTAATTGATTTGATCGTTTTATAGACCAATTTGCCATTTTTATTTTATACAAAAATAGAACTAGGAATCATTTTTTCTCGAGCCGTACGAGGCGAAAACTTCCTATACGTTTCTAGGGGGGGTATTATTCATCTACATCTATCCCAATGAGCCGTCTATCGAATCGTTGCAATTGATGTTCGATCTCGAAGAGAAGGAAGAGATCTTGGGAAAGTGGGTTTTTATGATCCGATAACGAATCAAACTTATTTAAATGTTCCTGCTATTCTATATTTCCTTGAAAAGGGTGCTCAACCTACAGAAACTGTTCAGGATATTTTTAAAAAGGCGGAGATTTTAAAAGAATTTCTCCCTAAATTAAACAAAATTTAATTAAGGAAATACAAAAAGTAAAGAAAGTTTCTATATTCTATACTTTTTGTATTTCCTCTTTTGTTCTATTCTACCTTTTCGAAAGAGAAATCTAAACACTTATCTAAACACTTATGTAACCACTTATCTAAACACTTATTGTTCTATTCTATCTTTTAGAAAGATAGAAAGAGAAATCGAATCACTTATTAATCGAAACGCTTATTGTTTTGTTCTATCTTTTAAAAAGAGAAATCGAATCACTTATTTTATAATCGAAATAATATAGATGAGCAAAAAGATAAATGGAATCACTTATTTTATAACTAAATAATCTAAATAATATCAATAACTATTTTTTAAAACTAAATCATCAATCAAATAAGTATAAATAATGACAATCAAAATAAATAATAAATCTAAGTATAAAAGGAGTCTTTATGAGCCGAATAAATGGCTATGAGAGCTACCCGGAATTTAACGACGACAATTGGAATAATCATTTCGAAAAATTGAAAAAAATGTTAGATCGTTTCGAAAATGTTCTAAATAATAGGAAATCCGAAATTGATCCGGTTTTGCAAGATAAACTCATAAAACCCGATTCTACGCAAAATTCCCTCAAGAATTTTCCGTATTTTCCGCATTATTTGCGGATGTTCATCTTCTACTGGATAGAACGCGAGACTTCCAAAAAGTTTCTATTCGTAGAAAAGGAGTTTAATATATTGGACCAATACCGGGATTGGTTCAAAAAATCGCTAATTTTGATTCAAGATGAACATCCGAATCAAAATCTCGAAGAAATGCAGACCGCTGCGGGTGACCTACTAGGCTATGTCACAGCCCTTCGGCATCTGACTCATTACGACTGTATAGCGGGGCATGCACGAAATGCAAACGACCCGGATACTTCTGAAATGGAAAAACTACTTTCGATGGGAGCTGCATATATTCAGCTCTTTACGAAAGCCTTTTTCATTGTCGCCATTTGGAGACAAAAATGGGCGGGCCTAAAGCTACAGTCTATACGGGAGGACGTTTTAGATCAATTCATTACTGAGCTGTTAACCAGCTCAACTCCCGGGCAGATACTACTTCCAGACGAATTAAAGTCGTCTGCCGCTCTTAACGAATTTATTGATATCTTATTCAGATTCGATGAACGTCTCGATGCAGATGAGTAAAATAGCTTGTGCGTTATATAATTATCAATTAGATGCCAAACTATTTTATACATCAATCCTCGCATCTCCTACTACTGGTGGGGTAACAGCTAGTTTTGGTATGTTGGGGAAGGTCGTTATTGCCGAACCCGAGGCCACCATTGCATTTGCGGGTAAAAGAGTAATTGAACAAACGTTGAATATAGAAGTCCCTGAAGGTGTCCAACAGACCGAATTTTTATTCACGCAGGGAGCATTCGATCTAATCCTCCCACGTTTTTATTTAAAAAGAATTCTCCATTTGATATATCTGTTAAACAATTACACTCTTTCCTTTGTTTGATTTATGAATTGGATTCAACCAAGTCAACAAGTAATTGGTAAAATGACTTTTTTAAAAGAAAAAATTGTGGTCGGGAAGGTTAGACCATATATTAATTGGAATATTAATATAAAAATTCCATAGAAAAAGAAATTCGAAATCTATATAGAAGAAAAAGAAAGAAGAAAAAGAAATAATAAAAACTTGGTCCCGGGCATCTACCATTATACCCGCAATGATCGGCCATATTATTGCTATCCATAATGGAAAAGAACATTTACCTATTTATATAACAGATGGTATGGTAGGTCACAAATTGGGAGAATTTGCACCTACTTCGAATTTCCGAAAACATACGAAAGTCGATAAGCGATCTCGTCGTTAATACAAAATATAGATACTTATAATTCATTAGTAGGAGGCGACCCTTATGCTAAGAAAAAAAGTTCGCGTTTTAAGTTTCAGTAGCTACACACTATTTACCACCGCCACCGCTGTGTTAAAGGTGCAATATACAAAGTCTAACTCCATCCCGGGCAATCGAACCATTATTTGTTTAAGAAATTGTTTGAACGAATCTGAGGGCAATCCTGAAGATTCAGAAAATGAAGAAAACGATTCCGAAAATGAAGAAAATTCGAATAATGATGAGAAATTCGAAAAATGGAATGAAATTTTAGATCGTTTCGAAAACGTTCTAAATAGGGAATATGAAATTGATCAAGTTTTCCAAGAGAAACTCATGAAACCCGATTCTACGCAAAATTCCCTCAAGAATTTTCCGTATTTTTCGAATTATTTGCGAATATTCATTTTCTACTGGATAGACCATGAGACTTCCAAGAAGTGGCTATTCATAGACTGTGAATTTTCTATTTGCGAAAGATATCTAGATTGCTTTCGCAAATACATAATTCTGATTCGAGATGAACATCCGAATCAGAATCTCGAGCAAACGCAGAGCACTGCGCGTGACTTCAAGGACCATGTGACATTAAAAATGAAGATGAATCGTCACAACTGTACCGGGCTAAATGCACGAAATGCAAACGACCCGGATACTTCTGAAGTAGAAAAACTACTTTCGATGGGAACAGCATATATTCTGCTCTTTCTCAAAGCGTTTTTCATTGTCGCGATCTGGGAAAAGAAAGTAGGCATATATCAACTGTCTAGGTCTAGGTGGAACCGCAATTTACTAATAGATGAACTTTTAACCAGCCGAACTCCTGCACAAATAATACTTCCAGACGAATTGAAATCTACCGCTCTTATTCAATTTATCGAGATGTTATTCAGGTTCGATGAACATCTCGATTTTTAGAAGTAAATCCTACTTCCAAGGTCTTTGGAAGTAGGATTTTCGAAAGTATATAAGAGGGATCTACCCAAATATATGCAGTTTTTTTCTAAGGTATACTTTTACCTTAGAATAAGGGAATTTAAATCCGATTGATCGTTGTTCGAATTAGATAAGAACAATAATCTAATTGGATTTTTCTATTCAAAAAAAAATAATAAGAAACCTTTCTTTGTCTCTTTCATTTTTTTCTCTTCAATCAAAACAAACAAATAAGCTCTTAATTCTATAGGGTTGAATAAAAATTCGATTGACTTTTTGATATAATTGCTATGCTTAGTGTGTAACTCGTTGGTTTTTTTAGGCTTAGGATTCAAAAAAGATTCCCCATAGTATGAACTAATAACTATAGAACTAATAACCAACTAATCACTTCGCATTATCTGGATCCAAAAAACCAGTCAAGATAGGATATGTTGATCATATCATTGTAGCAACTGAAATCTGTTTTGCATAAACAAAAGAAAAACCAATTGGATTCTAAGCTGTGAAGCAAAATATAGATTTTTGTCTCTTTTTATATCTCCCGAGAATCCCGTTTTGACTAAGAATACCTGTTGGATCGGATTCTAACAAATCTTTCGGTAAGTTGTAAAAAACGTCTTCTTTATTAAATTAGAAGACAAGAACAAAAGAAGCAGAAAAGACGAACAAAAGAAGAAGAATAAAAAAAAATTTATTATTATAGATATCTTGTCTTTCATGCGGAAAGAAAAGAAAAATAAGTACATTTTTTTAGTTCTACATTCCTTGAGTCCTTGCACTTAGTAGTCCTTAGCACTTAGTATATATACTAAGTTATATATATACTTCAATCTATATTAATTATAATTACAATTAATAAATTTTCAAATGAAATAATTTGAATATGAATTTCATAATTAATTCGATTTTATATTATTCGATATTAATTTCAAATTATTAATTCTAATATTATAATTATTACAAGATATTTTTATAACAATATATAAATTAAGTATAATACAATATAGTAAATCGAGATATTCATTCTATGATAACTTTCAACTTTCCCTGTATTTTTGTGCCTTTAGTAGGCCTAGTATTTCCGGCAATAGCAATGGCTTCTTTATCTCTTCATATTCAAAAAAACAAGATTGTTTAAATTCGATAGGACAAAATCTCATCTTTT